CTTCCATAATCTCATCGGTTTTTTACTTCGCAATAACTCGGGATTTAATCCCCTAGAGATGATAAATCTTTCGGCTGTAAATTCAATGAATGAATTACCTCTCATGATCTTGAATCGGATCAATATCATGAATAACAATATCTGATCTGGCAAATCAACCCGTCGTCAAGACTTGAATAGTATAACATAGGAAGTTCTTTTATCCATACCGAATCCAAATTTGGATTCCTGACTCAATCCATCCAAAATTCCTTTATTTCTCATCTGTTTCCTTGTTTTTTCTATAACCTGCCTTGCGTCTTCCTTGGACAATCGTCTGATAAAGGATCATCAGATTGCCTTTCCACTTCGATTAATTACATAGTTCTAAACCTAAATAAACAATAAAAGCGAAATGGAAAAAATAGGAAAGCAAAAAGAAATAAAGACTCCTTTTTGCTTTGGGAATGTTTGCTTTGGAAATGAAAGTATGCCCCTCGCCACCCTTTACTAGTTCATAGAAGGGAAAAAATGAATTGATGTATTTATTTGATTTTGATCCGTCGGGACTGGCGGGGCTCGAACCCGCAGCTTCCGCCTTGACAGGGCGGTGCTCTAACCGATTGAACTACAATCCCGGGGAAAGGAAATAGGGGATCTCGCAGAAAATTGGATTCTTTTTTTTATCCTCGTTGGGTCTTTCTGAAGGACAGGGGGATTTGTACCATCTCATGTTAGATTAGCGGATTATTGGGCCGAGCTGGATTTGAACCAGCGTAGACATATTGCCAACGAATTTACAGTCCGTCCCCATTAACCGCTCGGGCATCGACCCGGGAAGAATCAATTTTAGGCTTATTAGTAATCCATGATCAACTTCCTTTCATAGTACCCTACCCCCAGGGGAATTCGAATCCCCGCTGCCTCCTTGAAAGAGAGATGTCCTAAACCACTAGACGATGGGGGCCAACTTGACTAACCGCCCTCATACTATGATCATAGTATGATCAGTTTTTTGAAATTGTCAATATAATGGAATGATCAGATCCGGGGGATCCTTCCGTTTTTCATAATTGTATAGAATTTTTGGATTCGTCATTCATATTCATGAATCGTTCATTAGAATCGACATTCTCTAGATAAATCGAATCTAGTAAGCGGGAGCAAAATAAAAAAGTTATCAAAAATGTTCTTTAAGGCTTTAGTTCCAGGAGGGAGTAGAATCTCTTCATGACATGATTCGATGAAATGTCTTGAAATTCATTTTAGATAAAATTAGTAAGTGTGCGTGTATGTTATGTATCAATTAAGTGAATTTTGTTTTCATTAAGGATCATCTCAATAAACGAAATTAGGGCCGGTCTTGAAACAATTCATTTTACCTAGATTTTCTAGGAAAATCCATTGGATTATTCAAAAATAAGCTATTAGTCACTATGAGTATACTATATATATATGTATATAATCTATTTATATATATGTATATAATATATTTGCATATAGAGATTTTATCTACATAGTGACTCGTCCGGGAATGAAATCAAATAAGCCCTTTTAACTCAGTGGTAGAGTAACGCCATGGTAAGGCGTAAGTCATCGGTTCAAATCCGATAAGGGGCTTTTTTTTGTATTTGGAATAAAAAAGGAACTAACCGGATAATACGGTTATCATTATACTGAGTTAGAGTTGAGTTAGAGTATAGTAGTTCTAGTTAAAAAATGGAACATTTGGTCGGAAAATTTTCATTATTATGAATAATCATAAGCCGCCTCTTGAATCGCCAAAGATTCCTATTTTCCATTATACCAAGCAAATCCACCGGAAAGATTCGAAATCAACAAAACAAAAGAAAAAGTAAGTGGACCTGACCCATTTAATTATAACTATATCCGCTATTCTGATATTCAAATTAGATAGAGATCGAATTTGAATTAGAATAGCCGGACACCTCCCTTTTTTAATTTCATTTCTTTGGACTTGGAAAGGAAAGAATTTGTCGATATTTCCGATTCAATCTTCTTGTTCCTATCTTTCAAGTCACAAGATAAGAGCCATTTCCACTATTGTTCTTTGATTACAGATCAAGATGCATTTCTATCTATCTAAGTCTATTTAGATGTATAGCTATCAGATCACGACTTCATGTACCAAACATTTCTATATTGTCGCATCCGATATTTTTGTTACGACAGTGTAATGGATGTGAGAAAGAAACTTTCATTTCAAGTCTTCTATTTTTTTTATTGAATTTAACGAAAAAAAGGGGAAAGGGGGAGGAAAGTCTCTTTCTTTCTAAGAGATAAGACTCAATAGAAAAATACTGGAAGGGTCTTTGTTGCTTTGACCCGTGGGAAGATATACTCTGGAGTTTTTGATTTATCTGACAAAAAAAATGAAAAAAGAAATGAATAAAATTATGTATATGGAATTGGAATCGTTTAGTATACATAGAAATTCGAACAATCTAGAAATATCTTTCTTTTTCGCAATCTCACGAACAAGATCTAAGAATAACAAAGA